AAGTTTAAGTTTGATGCAAATGGCTAAAATTTCTGCCGTTTTATGTGATTATCAATCACGTAAAAAGTTATTCTATATATCAATTCTTACATCTCCTACTACCGGTGGGGTGACAGCTAGTTTTGGTATGTTGGGGGATATCATTATTGCCGAACCCTATGCCTATATTGCATTTGCGGGTAAAAGAGTAATTGAACAAACATTGAAAAAAGCCGTGCCTGAAGGTTCACAAGCGGCTGAATCTTTATTACGTAAGGGCTTATTGGATGCAATTGTACCACGTAATCTTTTAAAAGGTGTTCTGGGTGAGTTATTTCCGCTCCATGCTTTTTTTCCTTTGAACAAAAATTAAATAAAATAGAACAGTTAGTTTATCAGAATTAAACGAAAACCCTGAAAAATTCATTTTTCTTTCGGGAAGTTCAAATTAGACTAGACAAATAAAACAAAGTTCATTTTCCTCTCTTGCTTGCATATGTATAGATAATTCAAATAGAGATATATACAGATCTATAGAGAGTCTTCCATCTTTTTGCATTTCCCGAAAATTCCCTGTTGTTGGATCAGAGTCTAATCCATTTTGTATAAATTTGTAATGGAATAAAATTTTTTCTTTATTAATTACTATTAGAAGACAAAAAGAACAAAAAGAATAATAAATCTAACAAGGGGATTATGATAAATCTATTTTATTTTGAAAGATGAATAAGTCCATTCATTTATTTTGTTTGGCGTTTCTTGTACCTATTTTTTGATTCTATTTCTATTAGGTTTTATTCTATATATTTCTATTAGGTTGGATATTAGTATTAGATATATATTTACTTAAAGATACTTAGTATAATTATATAATATATATAATAGAAATAATAAAAATACAAGATATTCTAAGATATCTTTAGAATTCAGAATATAACAATAACAGGTACAAATATTAAATTGAGGTACCCATTTTATGACAACTTTCAATAACTTACCCTCTATTTTTGTGCCTTTAGTAGGCCTAGTCTTTCCGGCACTTGCAATGGCTTCTTTATTTCTTCATATTCAAAAAAATAAGATTTTTTAGATCGGATGAGACCTAATCGTATCACTCCTTTTTTTTTTTTAAACGTCGATTTGATAAGACCCATTTGGTAGAATATTGTATAACACATAGATTCCTACAAACATAACTAAAAAAGCTCTTATGCATGTGTAAACGTATTATATGGGTAAATAGCGCTCTTTTGAAAAATGGATCATCATCGGGCCGATGTATGAAATTCAAGTCAATGTATTTATTTGTATTATAGTTATAGGGGATCATCTAAAGGAAGTAAATGGTATTATTTTAGATATAAACAATTCGATGAATTACTCCTAAGGTAAAGGTTCACAACAAAATAGTTGATGAGAGTTACTTTGAAAACAAAAAAAGGAAAGTCATATTTTCTCAATTCCAAAAAATTGTATAACTGGATCTAATATATATGAGTTGGCGATCAGAATTTATATGGATAGAATTTATAACGGGGTCTCGAAAAACAAGTAATTTCTGCTGGGCCTTTATCCTATTTTTAGGTTCATTAGGATTCTTATTGGTTGGAACTTCCAGTTATCTTGGTAGAAATTTTATCTCGTTATTTGCGTCTCAGCAAATCCTTTTTTTTCCACAAGGGATTGTGATGTCTTTCTATGGGATCGCAGGTCTCTTTATTAGTTGCTATTTGTGGTGCACTATTTTGTGGAATGTGGGTAGTGGTTATGATCTTTTCGACCGAAAAGAAGGAATAGTGCGTATTTTTCGTTGGGGATTTCCTGGAAAAAGTCGTCGCATCTTTTTACGATTCCTTATGAAAGATATTCAGTCCATCAGAATAGAAGTTAAAGAGGGTGTTTCTGCTCGGCGTATCCTTTATATGGAAATTCGAGGTCAAGGGGCTATTCCTTTAATTCGTACTGATGAGAATTTTACTACACGAGAAATTGAGCAAAAAGCTGCTGAATTGGCTTACTTCTTGCGTGTACCAATTGAAGTATTTTGAAATGAATTAATTTTAAAAGACTCAATGCTTTGGCAGTAGGAAGAAAAAACTAAAGAATTTTTTTTTTCAATTGAACATTAATCTATTCTTTTATGCTCGTTTTTTTATATATTTGATAGAAAAGGAGTTTCTTCGTCTCGAAAATAGAATAATATTTTTTATTTGACAAAGTTCTTTTAGTATTGATCGAAAAAAAAGGGGAATAACATCCTGGAAACCCAATTTTTTCTTGATTCAAATTGGAAGTGTATTCTGAGTCTATTTCTTTATTCTTTTTAGATTCACAGCAAAGACTAAGTATTGAATCAAAAGAAAAAGATAAAATGGATTTATAGGCTCAATACATTTTATTCGAATTAGAATAGAAACTCATCCTCGATAGAAATATTAGATCTAATATAATCAACAAATGAGGTGGGTTAATTAACAATTCACAGATTCAAAATGACAAAAAAGAAAGCATTAAGTCCTTTTTTTTATTTTACATCGATAGTCTTTTTACCCGGGTTGATCTCTCTCTGCTGTAATAAAAGTTTGAAAACTTGGATTACTAATTGGTGGAATACTAGACAACGCGAAACTTTTTTGAATGATATTCAAGAAAAAAGTGTTCTAGAAAAATTCATACAACTAGAGGAACTACTCCAGCTGGATGAAATGATAAAGGAATACCCAGAAACCAATTTACAACAATTTCGTCTAGGAATCCACAAAGAGACGATCCAATTCATCAAGATACACAACGAGTATCGTATGCATACAATCTTGCACTTCTCGACAAATCTAATATCTTTCGTTATTCTAAGCGGTTATTCCTTTTGGGGTAAGGAAAAGCTTTTTATTCTGAATTCTTGGGTTCAAGAATTCCTATATAATTTAAGTGATACAATTAAAGCTTTTTCGATTCTTTTATTAACTGATTTATGTATCGGATTCCATTCGCCTCACGGTTGGGAACTAATGATTGGTTATATTTACAAAGATTTTGGGTTTGCTCATTATGAGCAAATTTTATCTGGTCTAGTTTCTACCTTTCCAGTCATTCTTGATACAATTTTTAAATATTGGATCTTTCGTTATTTAAATCGTGTATCTCCGTCACTTGTAGTGATTTATCATGCAATAAATGACTAAAAAATGATTCACTGATCCAATTCTAATCTTTCTTACCTTATACATCATAACCAAATTAAAGTCGTATTACTTTACTCCTTTTACCCATGAGGGATTCCTTGTATATTTCAACAAAAAATTTGTATTTTTTAAGTAAATGTAAATAGCAGAATTGTGGCTAGGGAAGTATATTATCGACCTACCTAACTTTATTGTAGAAATTTTCGGGATAAATGATTGGACCATGCAAACTAGAAATACCTTTTCTTGGATAAGGGAAGAGATTACTCGCTCCATATCTGTCTCACTCATGATATATATAATCACTTGGGCATCCATTTCAAGTGCATATCCGATTTTTGCCCAGCAGAATTATGAAAATCCACGAGAGGCAACTGGGCGTATTGTATGTGCCAATTGCCATTTAGCTAATAAGCCCGTGGATATTGAAGTTCCACAGGCGGTACTTCCTGATACTGTATTTGAAGCAGTTGTTAAAATTCCTTATGATATGCAACTAAAACAAGTTATAGCTAATGGTAAAAAAGGAGCTTTGAATGTGGGAGCTGTTCTTATTTTACCGGAGGGGTTTGAATTAGCCCCCCCCGATCGTATTTCACCCGAGATGAAAGAAAAGATAGGAAATCTTTCTTTTCAGAATTATCGCCCCAATAAAAAAAATATTCTTGTGATAGGTCCTGTTCCTGGTCAAAAATATAGTGAAATAACCTTTCCTATTCTTGTCCCAGACCCTGCTACTAATAAAGATGTTCACTTCTTAAAATATCCTATATACGTAGGTGGAAACAGGGGAAGGGGTCAGATTTATCCTGATGGTAGCAAAAGTAACAATACAGTTTATAATGCTCCGGCAGGAGGGATAATAAGCAAAATTTTACGAAAAGAAAAGGGGGGATACGAAATAACCATAGTGGATGCATCGAATGGACGCCAAGTTATTGATATTATCCCTCGAGGCCTAGAACTTCTTGTTTCAGAGGGCGAATCCATTAAACTCGACCAACCATTAACGAGTAATCCTAATGTGGGTGGGTTTGGTCAGGGGGATGCGGAAATAGTACTTCAAGATCCATTACGTGTCCAAGGCCTTTTGTTCTTCTTAGGATCGGTTGCTTTGGCACAAATCTTTTTGGTTCTTAAAAAGAAACAGTTTGAGAAGGTTCAATTATCCGAAATGAATTTTTAGATCTGTCTATTTAGCTTTATCAAATTCGTAAAAAAGAACCAAAAAAATCATGAAAAGCCTTTTGCCTCTCTTTAGATTTTATATTCCTTTTCGACCAGATGCCAGGAATTACTTGTATCATAGTCCTAATCCTAGTATGTATATTGAGAAGAATTCACTTTACCCCCTTTTCTTTATTTTTCAATACAAATTTGAAAAATGGGAAGGGGTGTGATGTAACTCTGTCGTTATTGACCAATTGAAATTGATAGAATGTATCAATAATCAAGAGTTTTTTCTATTAGAATAGAAAAATTTGACTAGATACTAAAATAAGATAAGGAAAGCAAGCGCAGAAAAAAGGGGAACCATAAATCGGCGAAACAACAAATTTTAGGGACTGTAGGGAGTATTATTTGTCTTGCTAGTCTTCGACACAAGAAAAGGATGTCTAAAATTCCTTTTCTTGTGTCGATCTTGTCCTTCTTGATTCCATTCGTTAAGAATTCCTATTCTTAGTTTACATATATATTACTGTTTCTATATATATAACGTTTTCATATATATATATTAATTAATAGTATAATAGTAGTTACTTTTTGTAGTTTTATTTTTTTTTTCAATTTTGATGAAATACTAAATAAATAAAAAAATCACAAAAAACTTCTATTAGT